GTCCCCGTAGCTTACTTTCAAAGCATGACACTGAAGATGTCAAGACGGCCGCTAACGCTTCCCGAGGACAAAAGACTTAGTCCTAACCTTACCATTAATTTTCACCAGACCTATACATGCAAGTATCCGCGCCCCAGTGTAAATGCCCCTAGCCCCCTACTAGGACAAGAGGAGCAGGTATCAGGCACACCCACCGTAGCCCAAGACACCTTGCTTAGCCACACCCCCACGGGTATTCAGCGGTAACTGACATTAAGCTATGAGCGTAAGCTCGACTTAGTCATGGTGACACCAGGGTTGGTAAATCTTGTGCCAGCCACCGCGGTCATACAAGAAACCCAAATTAATCATACACGGCGTAAAGAGTGATTCAAGACTATCGCCCCACCCTGAGGCCAAAACATGCCCAAGCCGTCATAAGCCCAAGACATGCCTAAACCCACATCCCCCTCAACTTCAGCGATTAATCAACCTCACGAAAGCCAGGGGACAAACTGGGATTAGATACCCCACTATGCCTGGCCGTAAATCCAGATGCCTTTCTCACCTAAGCATTCGCCAGGGAACTACGAGCACAAACGCTTAAAACCCTAAGGACTTGGCGGTGTCCCAAACCCACCTAGAGGAGCCTGTTCTATAATCGATAACCCACGCTACACCCAACCCCCCCTCGCCCCAAGCAGCCTACATACCGCCGTCGCCAGCTCACCTCACCTGAGAGATTAACAGTGAGCACAATAGCCCCACCCGCTAAAAAGACAGGTCAAGGTATAGCCCATGGGAGGGAAAGAAATGGGCTACATTTTCTGAACCAGAAAACAACGAAAGAAGGCCTAAAACAGCCCTCAGAAGGCGGATTTAGCAGTAAAACATGATCATCACGCCTGTCTTAAGTCGGCCCTGGGACACGTACATACCGCCCGTCACCCTCCTCACAAGCAAACTTTCCCCCCTTCAATCAAAACCACAACTCGCTAAAGATGAGGTAAGTCGTAACAAGGTAAGTGTACCGGAAGGTGCACTTAGCACACCAAGACGTAGCTAAACACTAAAGCACTTAGCTTACACCTGAAAGATGCCTGCCCACAGCCCAGGTCGTCTTGAAGCCTACTTCTAGCCCTGCCAACATTCATAAAATTCCACCTCTTCCTTGAACCAAAACATTCCACGTACTTAGTATAGGCGATAGAAAGGACACCCCCCCCCCCACCAAACAGGCGCAATAGAGACACGTACCGTAAGGGAAAGATGAAATAATAATGAAAACTCAAGCACAAAATAGCAAAGATTAACCCTTGTACCTTTTGCATCATGATTCAGTAAGAACAACCAAGCAAAACGAACTTAAGCTTGCCACCCCGAAACCCAAGCGAGCTACTCACAAGCAGCTATACACTGAGCGAACCCGTCTCTGTCGCAAAAGAGTGGGATGACTTGTTAGTAGAGGTGAAAAGCCAACCGAGCTGGGTGATAGCTGGTTGCCTGTGAAATGAATCTAAGTTCTACTCTGACAGCTCCTATACTACCCTTTCCCTAACAAATCCTGCAGCCACTCAGAAGCAACTTAAAGGGGGTACAGCCCCTTTAAAAAAGAACACAACCTCCCCCAGCGGATAACCTCCAACCTCCCCTAAAAATGTTGGCCTTCAAGCAGCCACCAACAAAGAGTGCGTCAAAGCTCACCCACCAAAAAAATACAAAAACTATGCGAATCCCTACACCCCGTAACAGGCTAACCTATCACAATAGGAGAATTAATGCTGAAATGAGTAACTAGGGACCCCCCCCCCCCCTCACAGGCGCAAACTTACATTCCTCCATTATTACCCGAAACCAAGTATATCCACTCTCACAAGATCTCATACTTTTTCCCCCGTTAGACCAACTCAGGAGCGCCCAACATGAAAGATTTAAATCTGTAGAAGGAACTCGGCAAACCCCCGGGCCCGACTGTTTACCAAAAACATAGCCTTCAGCCCACCAAGTATTGAAGGTGATGCCTGCCCAGTGACACTCAGTTCAACGGCCGCGGTATCCTAACCGTGCGAAGGTAGCGCAATCAATTGTCTCATAAATCGAGACTTGTATGAATGGCTAAACGAGGCCCCAACTGTCTCCTATAGATAATCAGTGAAATTGATCTCCCCGTGCAAAAGCGGGGATAAGAACATTAGACGAGAAGACCCTGTGGAACTTCAAAATCAACGGCCACATCTCTCAACCTCCAAGCCTACCAGGCCCACTACCCAACCCCCACTGCTGGCCCACATTTTTCGGCTGGGGCGGCCCTGGAGAAAAACAAATCCTCCAGAAACAAGACCTACACTCTTAACCAAGAGCAACCCCTCAACGTGCTAACAGCCACCAGACCCAGTACAACTGACCAATGAACCAAGCTACCCCAGGGATAACAGCGCAATCCCCTTCAAGAGCCCCTATCGACAAGGGGGTTTACGACCTCGATGTTGGATCAGGACATCCTAATGGTGCAGCCGCTATTAAGGGTTCGTTTGTTCAACGATTAACAGTCCTACGTGATCTGAGTTCAGACCGGAGCAATCCAGGTCGGTTTCTATCTATGACGAACTTTCCCCAGTACGAAAGGACCGGGGAAGTAAGGCCCATGCTCCAAGCACGCCTTCCTCTCAAGTACGGAATCCAACTAAACTGCCTAAAGAGCCCCCAACACTTGTCCCAGATAAAGGACCGCTAGCGTGGCAGAGCCCGGCAAATGCAAAAGGCTTAAGCCCTTTAACCAGAGGTTCAAGTCCTCTCCCTAGCTCCTCCCTTACCTATGATCTTTACCTCTGCTCTAACCAACCTTACCCTCACACTCTCCTACGCCATTCCTATTCTAATCGCAGTAGCCTTTCTAACACTAGTAGAACGTAAAGTCTTAAGCTATATACAAGCTCGAAAAGGCCCAAACATTGTTGGCCCATTCGGACTCCTCCAACCCTTAGCAGACGGAGTAAAACTCTTCATCAAAGAACCCATCCGCCCCTCCACCTCATCTCCCCTCCTATTCCTTCTTACCCCTACTCTAGCCCTACTCCTAGCCCTAACCATCTGAATTCCCCTCCCCCTTCCCTTCTCCCTAACGGACCTCAACCTCGGCTTTTTATTCCTCCTCGCCATATCCAGCCTCGCAGTATACTCCATCCTATGATCGGGATGAGCTTCAAACTCAAAATACGCCCTAATCGGAGCTCTCCGAGCAGTTGCACAAACCATTTCCTACGAAGTAACCCTAGCAATCATCCTCCTATCTGCAATCGTACTAAGCGGCAACTATACCCTTAACACACTCGCTACCACCCAAGAACCCCTCTATCTAATCTTCTCCTCCTGACCCCTCGCCATAATATGATACATCTCCACACTTGCCGAAACAAACCGTGCCCCATTCGACCTTACCGAAGGCGAATCAGAACTTGTATCCGGCTTCAACGTCGAATATGCTGCAGGACCATTCGCCCTCTTTTTCCTAGCTGAATATGCCAACATCATAATAATAAACACCCTAACAACTATCCTATTCCTCAACCCAAGCTGACTCAATCCCCCATCAGAGCTCTTCCCCATCATCCTGGCCTCCAAAGTCCTACTCCTCTCCTCTGGCTTCCTCTGAATTCGTGCCTCATACCCCCGATTTCGCTACGACCAACTCATGCATCTCCTATGAAAAAACTTCCTCCCCCTTACACTAGCCCTGTGTCTCTGACACGTGAGCATGCCCATCTCCTGCGCAGGCCTGCCCCCTCACCTAAGGAAACTAAGGAAATGTGCCTGAACTCAAAGGGTCACTATGATAAAGTGAACATAGAGGTACACCAGCCCTCTCATTTCCTTCGAACCCGCACCCAACCAGCCCTAGAAAAGTAGGAATCGAACCTACACAGAAGAGATCAAAACCCTTCATACTTCCCTTATATTATTTTCTAGTAGGGTCAGCTAACAAAGCTATCGGGCCCATACCCCGAAAATGAGGGTTCAACCCCCTCCCCTGCTAATGAACCCTTACGCCAAGCTAATCACAACAACAAGCCTCGCCCTTGGAACCACCATTACAATCTCCAGCAACCACTGGGCAATAGCCTGAACTGGCCTAGAAATCAATACCATTGCCATCATCCCCATAATCTCAAAATCCCACCACCCCCGAGCCATTGAAGCAACAATCAAATACTTCCTAGTCCAAGCAGCTGCCTCTGCCTCCATCCTATTCTCAAGCCTAATCAATGCCTGATCCACCGGTCAATGAGATATCACCCAACTAACCAACCCCACATCATGTTTACTCCTTACAGCTGCAATTGCTATAAAACTAGGCCTAGTACCATTCCATTTCTGATTCCCAGAAGTCCTCCAGGGTTCATCACTGACTACAGCTCTCTTACTATCAACAGTAATAAAATTCCCCCCTATCGCCATCCTTCTACTCACATCCAACTCCCTCCATCCCCCCCTCCTAACCCTAATAGCTATTGCATCAGCAACTCTAGGGGGCTGAATGGGCCTAAGCCAAACTCAAATCCGAAAAATCCTGGCCTTCTCCTCCATTTCTCACTTAGGATGAATAACCATCATCATCATCTACGCCCCCAAACTCACCCTCCTAACCTTCCTTCTATATACCCTCCTGACCTCAACCATTTTCCTCTCCCTCAACACATCCCACATCACAAAATTATCAACACTGATAGCATCATGAACAAAAACCCCCATACTCAATGCCACCCTCATACTTACCCTCCTTTCTCTCGCCGGCCTACCCCCCTTTATTGGCTTCCTACCCAAATGACTTATCATTCAAGAACTAACTAAACAAGAAATAACTCCCACAGCCCTAACCCTCGCCCTCCTCTCCCTACTAAGCCTATTCTTCTACCTCCGCCTTGCCTACTCCTCATCCATTACACTCCCACCCAACTCAACCAACCAAACAAAGCACTGGTACATTAACAAAAATACCAACTCACTAATCGCCATCTTAACCGCCCTATCTACCCTCCTCCTCCCACTCTCCCCTCTGATTCTACCCACCATCTAAGAAACTTAGGATAACCCCGCCCAAACCGAAGGCCTTCAAAGCCTTAAATAAGAGTTAAACCCTCTTAGTTTCTGCTAAGACCCGCAGGATATTACCCTGCATCACCTGAATGCAACCCAGACACTTTAATTAAGCTAGGGCCTTAACCCCCTCCCCTAGACAGGTGGGCCTCGATCCCACAAAATTCTAGTTAACAGCTAGATGCCCCAACCTCACAGGCTTCCGTCTAAAACCAAAGCTCCGGCGCATCTTCAATGCACATCGATGAGCTTGCAACTCAACATGAATTTCACTACGGAACTGATAAGAAAGGGAATTAAACCCCTGTAAAAAGGACTACAGCCTAACGCCTTAACACTCGGCCATCTTACCTGTGACTTTCATTAACCGATGACTATTCTCCACTAACCACAAAGACATTGGCACTCTATATCTCATCTTCGGCGCATGAGCTGGCATAATTGGTACAGCCCTCAGCCTCCTCATTCGAGCAGAACTGGGCCAACCCGGCACCCTCCTTGGCGACGACCAAATCTACAATGTCATTGTCACCGCCCATGCATTTGTAATAATCTTCTTCATAGTAATACCCATCATAATTGGGGGATTTGGAAACTGACTCGTACCCCTCATAATCGGTGCACCCGACATAGCATTCCCACGAATAAACAACATAAGCTTTTGACTCCTCCCTCCCTCATTCCTTCTTCTCCTAGCCTCCTCCACAGTAGAAGCAGGAGCCGGAACAGGATGAACAGTCTACCCACCCCTTGCCGGCAACTTAGCCCACGCAGGGGCCTCAGTAGACCTAGCCATCTTTTCACTCCACCTAGCCGGCATCTCATCAATCCTAGGAGCAATCAACTTCATCACAACAGCTATCAACATAAAACCCCCAGCTATCTCACAATACCAAACCCCCCTATTCGTCTGATCTGTCCTTATCACCGCTGTCCTCCTACTCCTATCACTTCCAGTACTCGCTGCCGGTATTACAATACTTCTCACAGACCGCAACCTGAACACTACATTCTTTGACCCCGCTGGAGGAGGCGACCCCATCCTCTACCAACATCTCTTCTGATTCTTTGGACACCCCGAAGTCTATATCCTCATTCTTCCAGGATTCGGCATCATCTCCCATGTAGTAGCGTACTACGCCGGCAAAAAAGAACCATTCGGCTACATAGGAATAGTATGGGCCATACTCTCAATTGGATTCCTCGGCTTTATTGTATGGGCCCATCACATATTCACCGTAGGAATGGACGTAGATACTCGAGCATACTTCACATCCGCAACCATAATCATCGCTATCCCAACAGGTATTAAAGTCTTCAGCTGATTAGCCACACTCCACGGAGGTACTATCAAATGAGACCCCCCTATACTCTGAGCCCTAGGATTCATCTTCCTCTTCACCGTCGGAGGTCTAACTGGAATCGTACTAGCCAACTCCTCCCTAGACATTGCCCTCCATGACACCTACTACGTAGTTGCCCACTTCCATTACGTACTATCTATAGGAGCCGTATTCGCCATCCTTGCGGGATTCACTCACTGATTCCCCCTATTCACAGGATACACCCTAAACAACACATGAGCCAAAGCCCATTTCGGAGTAATATTCACCGGAGTCAACCTAACATTCTTCCCACAACACTTCCTTGGTTTAGCTGGCATGCCGCGCCGATATTCAGACTATCCAGACGCCTACACCCTATGAAACACCATATCATCCATCGGCTCATTAATCTCCATAACAGCCGTCATCATACTCCTGTTTATCATCTGAGAAGCCTTCGCATCCAAACGCAAAGTCCTACAACCAGAACTTACCCACACCAATATCGAATGAATTCACGGCTGCCCACCTCCCTACCACACCTTCGAAGAACCAGCCTATGTTCAAGTCCAAGAAAGGAAGGAATTGAACCCTCATACATTGGTTTCAAGCCAACCGCATTAAACCATTCATGCTTCTTTCTTTATGGCGCATTAGTAAATAAATTACGTGGCCTTGTCAAGACCAAATCACAGGTGAAATCCCTGTATGCCCCACATGGCTAACCACTCTCAATTCGGATTCCAAGATGCTTCCTCACCGATCATAGAAGAACTCGTCGAATTCCACGATCACGCTCTCATAGTTGCACTAGCGATTTGCAGCCTAGTCCTTTATCTTCTCATGCTTATACTCATAGAAAAACTATCATCGAACACGGTTGACGCCCAAGAAGTTGAACTCATTTGAACAATCCTCCCAGCCATTGTCCTCGTCCTACTTGCCCTCCCCTCCCTACAAATTCTTTATATAATGGATGAAATTGATGAACCAGACCTAACCCTGAAAGCCATTGGCCATCAATGATACTGAACATACGAGTACACAGACTTCAAAGATCTGTCATTCGATTCCTACATGATCCCCACAACAGAACTCCCCTTGGGCCACTTTCGCCTCCTAGAAGTCGACCATCGTGTTGTTATCCCTATGGAATCCCCCATCCGCATTATCGTCACCGCCGATGACGTGTTGCACTCGTGAGCCATCCCAACCCTAGGAGTGAAAACCGATGCAATCCCAGGACGGCTCAACCAAACATCATTCATCACCACTCGCCCAGGCATCTTCTACGGCCAATGCTCTGAAATCTGTGGCGCAAACCACAGCTTCATACCAATCGTAATTGAATCCACGCCACTTAATTTCTTCGAGGCCTGATCATCTTCACTGTCATCCTAATCGTCAAGAAGCTATGCACCAGCGCTAGCCTTTTAAGCTAGAGAAAGTGGGACCCCTCCCCTCCTCGACGAAATGCCTCAACTTAACCCAAGCCCTTGATTTTCCATCATACTCCTATCATGACTAACTTTTTCACTTATAATCCAACCCAAACTTCTCTCATTCCCTCACACCAACCCACCAATCAACAAGACCCAAACGATTGCAGAAACCTCCCCCTGACCCTGACCATGAACCTAAGCTTCTTCGATCAATTTACAAGCCCATGCCTTTTAGGAATCCCACTAATCCTCCTCTCCATGCTATTCCCAGCCCTCCTCCTCCCCTCCCCGGGCAGCCGATGAATCACTAATCGCTTATCCACCTTACAATCATGATGCATTGACCTAATCACCAAACAACTAATAACCCCATTAAACATAAATGGTCACAAGTGGGCCCTAATTCTAACATCCCTGATAATTCTCCTACTCTCAATCAACCTGCTAGGCTTATTACCGTACACATTCACTCCTACCACTCAACTATCTATAAACATAGCCCTTGCCTTTCCCCTATGACTAGCTACCCTCCTAACAGGCCTACGCAACCAACCTTCAGCCTCCCTGGGCCACCTGCTCCCCGAAGGCACACCCACCCCCCTAATTCCCGCTCTAATCCTAATTGAAACAACTAGCCTACTCATCCGACCCCTAGCCCTAGGTGTTCGCCTAACAGCTAACCTCACAGCAGGCCATCTCCTCATCCAACTCATCTCCACCGCATCAACTGCCCTCCTGTCAATTATGCCCGCAATCTCAATCCTCACCACCATCATCCTTCTCTTACTAACCATCCTTGAAGTAGCAGTCGCCATAATTCAGGCTTACGTTTTCGTCCTCCTCCTAAGCCTGTATTTACAAGAAAATATCTAATGGCCCACCAAGCCCACTCATACCACATAGTAGACCCCAGCCCATGACCCCTCTTCGGCGCAACAGCCGCCCTATTAATAACCTCCGGCTTAATCCTGTGATTCCACTACAACTCCTCCCACCTTCTTGCACTTGGCATGCTCACTACAGCCCTAGTCATACTACAATGATGACGAGACATTGTTCGCGAAGGAACTTTCCAAGGCCACCACACCCCCACAGTACAAAAAGGCCTACGTTATGGAATAATCCTATTTATCACATCCGAAGTTTTCTTCTTCCTGGGCTTCTTTTGAGCTTTCTTCCACTCCAGCCTCGCACCCACCCCAGAACTAGGGGGCCAATGACCCCCCACGGGAATTAAGCCCCTTAATCCGCTAGAAGTCCCCCTACTCAACACAGCCATTCTCTTGGCTTCAGGCATCACTGTCACCTGAGCCCACCACAGCATTACAGAAGCTAACCGAAAACAAGCAATCCAAGCCCTCACCTTAACCATCCTCCTCGGACTTTATTTCACCGCCCTCCAAGCTATAGAATACCACGAAGCCTCATTCTCAATCGCTGATGGTGTGTACGGTTCAACCTTTTTTGTCGCTACAGGATTCCACGGCCTTCACGTCATCATCGGCTCCTCCTTCCTCCTAGTCTGCCTTTTCCGTCTAATCAAATTCCACTTCACCCCCAACCACCACTTCGGATTTGAAGCAGCGGCCTGATACTGACACTTCGTCGACGTTGTTTGACTATTCCTCTACATAACAATCTACTGATGAGGATCGTGCCCTTCTAGTATACTAATTACAATTGACTTCCAATCTCTAGAATCTGGTCCCAAACCCAGAGAAGGGCAATAAACATAATTGCATTTATACTATCCTTCTCCCTCACCCTCAGCATCGCTCTCATCATTCTCAACTTCTGACTCGCCCAAATCAATCCAGACTCAGAAAAACTCTCCCCCTACGAATGCGGCTTCGACCCGCTCGGATCCGCTCGACTCCCATTCTCCATCCGATTCTTCCTCAGTAGCCATCCTATTCCTCCTGTTTGACCTAGAAATCGCCCTACTACTCCCCCTTCCCTGAGCAACTCAACTCCAATCCCCCATTACCTCCCTAACCTGAGCCTCTGCAATCATTCTTCTCCTAACCCTGGGACTCGTCTACGAATGAATCCAAGGAGGACTAGAATGAGCAGAATAACCAGAGAGTTAGTCTAATAAAGACAGCTGATTTCGGCTCAACAAATCATAGTCCTACCCTATGACTCTCTTAATGTCCATCATACACCTAAGCTTCTACTCAGCCTTCACTCTAAGTTGCCTAGGACTAGCCTTCCACCGAACACACTTAGTCTCAGCCCTACTATGTTTAGAAAGCATAATACTATCCCTATACGTAGCTCTCTCAATTTGACCAGTGGAAAACTACACAACATCATCCACCCTCATCCCACTACTCATACTAGCCTTCTCAGCCTGTGAAGCCGGCACAGGCCTAGCTGCACTCGTAGCCTCTTCACGAACCCACGGTTCAGACCATCTACACAGCCTCAACCTCCTACAATGCTAAAAATCATTATCCCAACAATCATACTCCTACCCACAGCCCTCTTATCCCCCACAAAATTCCTATGGACTAACACTACCTCACACAGTCTCTTAATCGCCCTCATCAGCCTTCACTGACTTACTCCATCTTACCTCCCCTACAAAAATCTAACCCAATGAACTGGTATCGACCAAATCTCCTCCCCCCTATTAGCTCTATCTTGCTGACTCCTCCCCCTGATAATCCTAGCTAGCCAAAATCACCTCCAACACGAACCCCCAACACGCAAACGAATTTTTATCACTACCATCATTATAGTGCAACCATTCATCATCCTAGCATTCTCTGCTACTGAATTAACAATATTCTATATTTCATTTGAAGCAACTCTAATCCCAACCCTGATTTTAATCACCCGATGAGGCAACCAACCAGAACGACTAAGCGCAGGCATCTATCTCCTACTCTACACCCTCATCAGCTCCCTCCCCCTCCTAGTCACTTTACTCCACTTACACACCCAAACTGGCACCCTCTACCTTCCCATAATTAAACTCACCCCCCTCACCCCACCAACCGATTCCTGAACCACGCCCCTAACAAGCCTAGCCCTCTTACTAGCCTTCATAGTCAAAGCCCCCCTATACGGCGTCCATCTCTGACTCCCCAAAGCACACGTAGAAGCCCCCATTGCAGGCTCCATGCTACTTGCAGCCCTCCTACTGAAACTTGGAGGCTATGGCATCATACGCATCACCCTATTAACTAACTACTCAGAACTCCTCCTCTATCCCTTCCTAATCCTAGCCCTATGAGGAGCACTAATAACTAGCTCCATTTGCCTACGCCAAACTGACCTAAAAGCCCTCATCGCCTACTCCTCTGTAAGTCACATAGGCCTAGTCATCGCCGCCACTATAATCCAAACCAACTGATCCTTCTCAGGGGCAATAATCCTCATAATCTCCCATGGCCTAACATCTTCCATACTATTCTGTCTGGCCAATACAAACTACGAACGTACCCACAGCCGCATTCTCCTTCTAACCCGAGGCCTCCAACCCCTCCTACCCCTTATAGCAACATGATGACTCCTAGCCAACCTAACCAACATAGCCCTCCCGCCCACCACAAATCTCATAGCAGAACTAACCATTATAATCTCCCTATTCAATTGATCTCCACTAACCCTCCTCCTCACCGGTACCGCAACCCTCTTAACTGCCTCCTACACTCTATTCATGTTCCTTACAACCCAACGAGGACCCCTTCCCTCCCACATCACAACCACCCAAAACTCCTCCACGCGAGAACACGTCCTTATAGCCCTCCACATCACCCCCCTCCTCCTCCTCATTCTAAAACCCGAACTTATCGCGTAACCTCTCAAGGCAAGTATAGTTTAACCCAAACATTAGACTGTGACTCTAAAAATAGAAGTTAAACCCTTCTTACCTGCCGAGGGGAGGTAAACCAACAAGAACTGCTAACTCTTGCATCTGGGCTTAAACCCCCAGTCCCCTTACTTTTAAAGGATAGCAGTAATCCATTGGTCTTAGGAACCACTCACCTTGGTGCAAATCCAAGTAAAAGTAGTGGACGTCGCCCTCCTCCTCAACACCTCAATCCTCCTCACCCTCACAATCATCCTAACACCAATCCTACTTCCCCTAGCCATAAAAACCCCCCCAAACTCCCCCTCCACCATCACACGCTACGTCAAAACCGCCTTCATTACTAGCCTCATCCCCATAACATTATTCATTTATTCAGGAACTGAAAGCATCATTTCCAACTGAGAATGAAAATTCATCATAAACTTTAAAATTCCACTTAGCTTCAAAATCGACCAATACTCATCAACATTCCTCCCCATCGCTTTATTCGTAACATGATCCATTCTCCAATTCGCCCTATGATACATAGCATCAGAACCCCACATTACAAAATTCTTTTCATACCTCCTAACCTTCTTAATCGCTATACTCCTCCTAACCACCGCCAACAACATATTCCTCCTATTCATCGGCTGAGAAGGTGTAGGAATTATATCCTTCCTCCTAATTGGCTGATGACATGCACGAGCAGAAGCCAACACAGCCGCCCTCCAAGCCGTCCTCTACAATCGTATCGGGGACATCGGGCTAATCCTAAGCATAGCCTGACTGGCTTCAACCATAAACACCTGAGAAATTCAACAAGCCCTCCTACCTACCCAAACCCCCACACTTCCTCTCCTAGGACTCATCCTAGCTGCTACAGGAAAATCCGCCCAATTTGGCCTCCACCCTTGACTTCCCGCCGCCATAGAAGGCCCCACCCCAGTATCCGCCCTCCTCCACTCTAGCACCATAGTAGTAGCTGGCATTTTCTTGCTCATCCGCACTCACCCCATACTCACCACAAACCCCACCGCCCTCACCCTATGTCTATGCCTAGGAGCCCTCTCTACCCTATTTGCCGCTACCTGCGCTCTAACACAAAATGACATTAAAAAAATCATCGCCTTCTCCACATCAAGCCAGCTAGGCCTTATAATAGTCACTATCGGCCTAAACCTGCCCCAACTTGCTTTCTTTCATATCTCAACCCACGCCTTCTTTAAAGCCATACTTTTCCTCTGCTCCGGATCGATCATCCACAACCTCAACGGAGAACAAGACATCCGAAAAATAGGCAGCCTCCAAAAAATACTCCCAATCACCACCTCCTGCCTAACCATTGGAAACCTTGCCCTAATAGGAACCCCATTCCTAGCGGGATTTTACTCAAAAGACCTCATCATCGAAAACCTCAACACCTCCTACCTAAACTCATGAGCCCTCCTATTAACCCTTCTAGCCACATCCTTCACTGCAACCTACAGCTTCCGCCTAACTATTCTAGTCCAAACAGGATACACCCGCCTATCCTCAATCTCCCCCATTAACGAAAACAACCCCCTGATCATCAACCCAATCACTCGCCTAGCCTTAGGCAGCATCCTAGCAGGCTTCCTCATTACATCCTTCATCCTCCCTTCAAAAGCCTCGCCCATAACCATACCCCCCATCACAAAATTCGCAGCTATTATCGTCACGCTACTAGGCATTATCCTGGCCCTAGAACTCTCAAACATAACTCACACACTCACCCACCCCCAACAGAATATCCCCCTCAACTTCTCCTCCTCATTTGGCTACTTCAACCCCCTCACCCATCGCATTAGTTCCTCAAACCTCCTCAACACGGGCCAAAAAATTGCCACCCACCTAATCGACCTGTCTTGGTATAAAAAAATTGGCCCTGAAGGCCTCGCAGACCTCCAACGCCTGATATCCGAAACATCCACCCTAATACACTCAGGCCTTATCAAAACCTATCTAAGTACATTCGCCCTCTCCATTCTTATCATCCTAATCTTCCACAGGACCCCCAATGGCCCCAAACCTCCGTAAATCCCACCCCCTCCTAAAAATAATCAACAACTCCTTAATCGACCTACCCGCACCCTCCAACATCTCAGCATGATGAAACTTTGGATCCCTTCTCGGCATCTGCCTAATAACACAAATCGTCACCGGCCTCCTACTTGCCACCCACTATACCGCTGATACAACCCTAGCTTTCTCATCCGTTGCCCACACATGCCGCAACGTCCAATATGGTTGACTTATCCGTAACCTCCATGCCAACGGAGCCTCATTCTTCTTCATCTGCATCTACTTGCACATTGGACGTGGATTCTACTATGGATCCTACTTATTCAAAGAAACATGAAACACCGGAGTCATCCTCCTCCTCTCCCTCATAGCCACTGCCTTCGTCGGCTATGTCCTCCCTTGAGGCCAAATATCATTCTGAGGGGCAACCGTCATCACTAACCTATTCTCAGCCCTCCCCTACATTGGTCAAACCATTGTCGAATGAGCCTGAGGCGGATTCTCTGTAGACAACCCCACCCTCACCCGATTCTTCGCTCTACACTTTCTCCTCCCATTCCTAATTGCAGGACTTACCCTAATCCATTTCACCTTCCTTCATGAATCTGGCTCAAATAACCCCCTCGGAGTGGTATCCGACTGCGATAAAATCCCCTTCCACCCCTACTTCTCCGTAAAAGATGTCCTTGGATTCATATTCATACTTCTCCCCCTCGTAGCCCTAGCGCTATTCTCACCCAACCTCCTAGGTGACCCAGAAAACTTCACCCCTGCAAACCCCCTAGTCACACCCCCCCACATTAAACCTGAATGATACTTCCTATTCGCATACGCCATCCTCCGCTCAATCCCCAATAAACTAGGAGGAGTCCTAGCTCTAGCTGCCTCCGTCCTAATCCTATTTCTAGCCCCCCTCCTTCACACATCCAAACAACGCACAATAGCCTTCCGACCCCTCTCCCAACTCCTATTCTGAATGTTAGTTGCCAATCTCCTCATTCTCACTTGAATTGGCAGCCAGCCAGTAGAACACCCCTTCATTATCATTGGCCAACTAGCCTCCGTCACCTACTTCTCCACAATCCTTATCCTCTTTCCCCTTGTTAGCTCTTTAGAAAACAAACTATTAAACTTCTAACTCTAATAGTTTATCAAAAACATTGGTCTTGTAAGCCAAAGACTGAAGACACACAATTCTTCTTAGAGTTTTACCTACAAAAAGCAAAAAAATAAAACACTGCCCCCCCCTCCCCCCATGAATGTATTTCATGCATTCATGCCTAACCTATGTACTTCTGTGCATTACATTAATTCTGACGTACACGGATATGCAATCTAGGACATAATACTAATGTATTCCTGACATAGACCTCACTTTTCACATACCATCTTAATGCAATTCACCATCCTACTTTCTGAAGAATTACCTACTTCATGGCCACAGGAATAAGGACCTATAACTCGTACTAAAACCTTCATATTGCTTGGTTATACATATAAACTATCCTACCACACGGCAGTGCTTGTCCAAATGAACTCCATGGTAACGGCCCATAAATTGCTATCACTTCTCGACGTGCCGGTAGCTGTCGTACCAGGTTATCTATTAATCGTACACCTCACGTGAAATCAGCAACGCACCGCATATAAGACTCTACGCTACTAGCTTCAGGCCCATACTTTCCCCCTACACCCCTAGCACAACTTGCTCTTTTGCGCCTCTGGTTCCTATCTCAGGGCCATCAACTGTTACCTCCTGCGACCTTGCTCTTCACGAAGACCTCTGGTTGGCTATATCTCACCATTTTCGTCCGTGATCGCGGCATTCCAACCTTTGGCACCTTTGGTTCCTTTTTTTTGGGGGCGTCTTCACTCTGCCCTTCAAAGTGCGGCGGGTGAATACAATCTCTTGACATGAGCATACAATTCCTATCGTCCTATTTTGTGGATCTCAAGAGTCACTGAAGCTGAGACGGTTTGCGTGTATGGGGAATCACTTTGACACTGATGCACTTTGTCTTGCATTTGGTTATGGTATATTTTACCCTTGAATCTTGATGTTCTATTTAGTTAATGCCTGATGGACATAATTTTTCGTTTTTTCATATCCTCTAAGAATCCTATTATTTTGAAAACGTCAGCAGGCGTTTTCACTATAAACAACTTCACGAATCACATTCATTTTTTTTTGTTTTTTTTTTGTTTTTTTTTTGATTTTTTTTTCATTCGTTCAACGCCGAGATGCGTATCATTTAACGTTCGTCGTTCGATACGTTCGTTCGTTAATTCGTTGACCAAATTCACTCATTTTTTATACTCTATCCCCCTACCTCCACATTCCACCATTCGTGATCAACAATCAACGTATTCCACACCATCTCTTGGCAGGCCAAACCCCTTTAACACTTTCTTCTCTCCCCATTCAACCCCACCATCATCAAAGAAAGAGGATTTAAACCTCCACCTCCAACTCCCAAAGCTGGCATTCTAAATTAAACTATTCTCTGCTACCCTAAACCGCCCGAATCGCTCCACACGACAGCCCACGCACTAACTCCAGTACTACAAAAAGAGTCAACAACAACCCTCACCCAGCTACCAAAAACATTCCCACCCCCCAAGAATAAAACATTGCTACCCCACTAAAATCCAACCGAACAAAAACTGCCCCACCATTATCAACAGTCCACACCCCCAACTTTATACAATCCCCCACCCCACTAATAAACGTACCCGCAGCAAGCACCCCAACTAAACCCACCCCATACCCCAACACTCGCCAATCCCCCCAAGTCTCAGGAAAAGGGTCTGCCGCTAAAGCCACAGAATACACAAAAACCACTAACATCCCACCCAAATAAACCATGAACAACACCAACGCCACAAACGAAACCCCAAGACTCAACAATCACCCACACCCTACAACCGACGCCAACACCAAACCAACCACACCATAATAAGGAGACGGATTAGATGCAACCGCCAACCCCCCCAAAACAAAACACACCCCCAAAAACAACATAAAATAAGTCATCATTAATTTCCACTTGGCTTCCATCCAAGACCTATGACTCGAAAAGCCATCGTTGTAATTCAACTATAGAAATACAACCCCTTTATAATTCGACATAACCCTTAAATCTATGGGGTAACAAACAACCAACAAAACAACAAAC